AGTTTTAGTAGAGCAGACCCTTCGGTACTGTATCCAAGATGCACAACGAAACGGTCATCGCTCAGCTATATATAGAATTCCTCCGGCATTTCCTTGGCGGATAACTAGAAGTGAAATCTCATTTTCCATGTTATCTTATAAGTCCTTTCTTGTCGCAGTTGCTTACTTTCTTCGACTATTCTGTACCTCTCTCGATTAAAGACATTCGGGAGCTGGCTTGGCTTGATGGCATAATGTTTTTGGCTAGAGAAAAGGAGCCTTTCGCTGTAAGAGCGCTGGCCCTTGTCATGGTGAGTTTGGTTGCTTCCATAAAAAGGGGAAGTGGAGTGGTGAGGCGGGCCCCTTCATTAATGATTATTAATGATTAGGCAGAGAATAATTTCATTTTTTAGTTTGGTGCTAAGATACAAAGGTAAATGAGTTGTTTAATAGGTTTTATGACAGTGAAACAAAATGAAGGGCGGGGAGGGTAGGGGCGGATGTAGCCAAGTGGATCAAGGCAGTGGATTGTGAATCCACCATGCGCGGGTTCAATTCCCGTCGTTCGCCCATCAATCAATAAATGGACCACTAAATATAAATAGGAGTCGAACCGGTGACGTGTATTCAGCAACACCGGAGAGGAACACCATAAGGAAACTTCTATACATATCCGGTAACAGACAAAAAGCACTACTTGAAATAATCACTGATAGAGCTATCGGAGAACAATAGAAACAAGGCGTACCGAGCGTACCATAGAAAGACACGTTCGCCCGCCTTCGACAGACCTTCGTTCCTAAGAACACGTTAGGAACTTCCCTCTTGATCGATAATTAAGTCTAAAAGAGGATTCTCTTTCCAGTTAGCTATTAATCGAGAGAGGACCGACCATAGAAACTTAGCCGAGAGTGGATCACAAGTCCTTCTACGTAAGGCGATCCCGCGAAGTAGGCAACGGTGCCTCTGATCTTTTCTTACTACTGGAATGGGAATGGAAACCTTCTTTTCTTTCGGTGGGGAAAAAGACCTTACTCCACTTATACATTGAAGAAAGACCAATCCCAAAAGATGAGTGAGTTAGCCCACTTGTGGAAACGCTATTGGGTACGCGTCCTACGAATATGGTTTCGATCTCAACCGATTCCTTGTCCACCGATCGTACCTTTCCTTCACCTTTGTTTGAAACCGCACTTACTTGGTTTGCCTTCAGTCGTACTTAATAGAGTCTGCCTTTAGCCGTACTTAATAGAGTCCTGCCTTCAGCCTAGCTTGGGCTCCTCCGTCTAAAGTCTTATACCTGCTTTCAGCCGTACTTAGTCCTGCTTCTGCCGAGCTTGTTTGTAGCTCAGTAGTGGCGCCCCGTGTGAGGGAAGGCGTAACCGAGGAGGCGTTACGTATGAGCGGCTAAAGGTCCTTTCGATAGTCTAAATTCTGAACCTCCTTGGTTGTCTTGTATCGGAACTGGGAACGCTAGCTTTTGAAGTGTCACTGTTTTCAGCCGAGCTTAGATATAGCTACTGCTTTCAGCTGACTTGGTTGTAGCTGCTGGTTTCAGCCTAGGTCGGGCTCACTTCGATAGTCTCTAATCTCCCCTGTTGCTAAATGTCTGTATTGTGACCGAAAAGTGATCAATGGCGGATCTTTTGTGTGAAAATAGTACGAGTGGTTGTTAGAAAGCTGATTGATGTGACTCGCACTGGGATCCCGAAAGAAGTTCTTTGTGTCCCCCGGGCACAAGGACTCGTAGACTATGGAACCCGTTCCAGGAAAGCGCGAGAGTTACTAAATACCTAATCCCTGGCTACCTGATAAGGTAATAAACGAAAGAATCTCAAATTTATGAAAAATCTGGTTCGATGGCTGTTCTCCACAAACCACAAGGATATAGGGACTCTCTATTTCATTTTCGGTGCCATTGCTGGAGTGATGGGCACATGCTTCTCAGTACTGATTCGTATGGAATTAGCACGACCCGGCGATCAAATTCTTGGTGGGAATCATCAACTTTATAATGTTTTAATAACAGCTCATGCTTTTTTAATGATCTTTTTTATGGTTATGCCCGCGATGATAGGTGGATTTGGTAATTGGTTTGTTCCTATTCTGATAGGTGCACCTGACATGGCATTTCCACGATTAAATAATATTTCATTCTGGTTGTTGCCACCAAGTCTCTTGCTCCTATTAAGCTCAGCCTTAGTAGAAGTAGGTAGCGGCACTGGGTGGACGGTCTATCCGCCCTTAAGTGGTATTACCAGTCATTCTGGAGGAGCGGTTGATTTAGCAATTTTTAGTCTTCATCTATCTGGTGTTTCATCCATTTTAGGTTCTATCAATTTTATAACAACTATCTTCAACATGCGTGGACCTGGAATGACTATGCATAGATTACCCCTATTTGTGTGGTCCGTTCTAGTGACAGCATTCCTACTTTTATTATCACTCCCGGTACTGGCAGGGGCAATTACCATGTTATTAACCGATCGAAACTTTAATACAACCTTTTTTGATCCCGCTGGAGGGGGAGACCCAATTTTATACCAGCATCTCTTTTGGTTCTTCGGTCATCCAGAGGTGTATATTCTCATTCTGCCTGGATTCGGTATCATAAGTCATATCGTTTCGACTTTTTCGGGAAAACCGGTCTTCGGGTATCTAGGCATGGTTTATGCCATGATCAGTATTGGTGTCTTAGGATTTCTTGTTTGGGCTCATCATATGTTTACTGTGGGCTTAGACGTAGATACCCGTGCCTACTTCACCGCAGCTACCATGATCATAGCTGTCCCCACTGGAATCAAAATCTTTAGTTGGATCGCTACCATGTGGGGGGGTTCGATACAATACAAAACACCCATGTTATTTGCTGTAGGATTCATCTTTTTGTTCACCATAGGAGGACTCACTGGAATAGTCCTGGCAAATTCAGGGCTAGACATTGCTCTACATGATACTTATTATGTGGTTGCACATTTCCATTATGTACTTTCTATGGGAGCCGTTTTTGCTTTATTTGCAGGATTTTACTATTGGGTGGGTAAAATCTTTGGTCGGACATACCCTGAAACTTTAGGTCAAATCCATTTTTGGATCACTTTTTTCGGGGTTAATTTGACCTTCTTTCCTATGCATTTCTTAGGGCTTTCAGGTATGCCACGTCGTATTCCAGATTATCCGGATGCTTACGCTGGATGGAATGCCCTTTCCAGTTTTGGCTCTTATATATCCGTAGTTGGGATTTGTTGTTTCTTCGTGGTCGTAACAATCACTTTAAGCAGTGGAAATAACAAAAGATGTGCTCCGAGTCCTTGGGCTCTTGAACTGAATTCAACTACACTGGAATGGATGGTACAAAGTCCTCCTGCTTTTCATACTTTTGGAGAACTTCCAGCTATCAAGGAGACGAAAAGCTATGTGAAGTAAAAGAAGAAAAGGTCGCCGACTGCTACTAAGAACCTAACAGAACTTTTACAAATTTCTGCATGGTTATCTTAAGGAGACTATTTTCATGGAGCTTTAGCAACTCTTTCTTTCCTTCGCAAGCAGTAGCTTGTAACACTAGGGGGCCCTAAACTTGAAACAAATGGGTCTTGTTTATATCCTAGTTTTCCTTTTCCACTGCATCGGTACCTGTGACCTCAAACCTTACTGGAAGAACTCTATGACTCGCATACGCTTTCCCACTGTAATGGAAAGGAATGCCTACCGCTCAACTCCGTTTCATGCTTGAGGAAAGAAAGATGATAGAAAAGGTTCAATATTAGCGAATTGCCTCTGACTACTCTTCCAAGGCTGGTAGAGCTATCGGATTCCCATTCACTTAGTCAACTTCTTTGATCACCCCTTCTGTGAGCTACATAATCGATTCTCTTTCTGAATGGAAAAGAGATTGGAATCGGTTTCGTTTAGCTTTCATTGTTGAGTGAAAAGGAAAGCATACAATCTTCATGGTGAAGGACCTCTACTGCCTCTACTAGTCCTTATATATTAAGCACGCCCTTCCTTCTTGCTATGCTATGAAGAATCCCCAGCCGTCTTTGCTTTGGTCTGCGAATGCTACCTCTTCTACTGCCTTCTCAACGGGTAATGAACCAAAGGCAGTGTCTGAACAATCCGAGATTGCCTTCTCCTTTTTCACTACCTCTTTTCAGGCACTTGGTTTAGTAGGTGCCAACTTCATTTTCTACGAGTAAGCTTCCTAATCCTCATTCCTCAAAAGAAGGTCCTTTCTCCCGGTACTCGTTCTTCAAGCTATCCCTAGCATCCAAGCCTCTTTCTTTCTTTCCGAGTTGGTCTCCCAATCCAACGAGGAATCTCTCAATCCCTCGCTATCTTTTCGTTCCGAGTCGGCAAGAGCAATCAGAGTTTAAGAAAGCATTCCCATAGGATAGGAGGATTGGTTAGCTCATTAGACCTTTTGATTCTTTTATTATCTTTCTAGTGACTTTGAAAGAAGGGATTTTGTCTAGCTTAGAGTAAGCCGGGAACCAAAAAAGGATTTGAATCCGGAACGCTAAAGCCCTGAAGTTGAAAAAGGGAATGTAAATGCCAACATTGCATTCCAATTCCAAGTCGGTCGTCCCTACAAGACGAAATCATTTCTGCTTTGTTACGATTGATAAAAAGAGGAGCTCCTCAAGGCATTCAAAAGAAGACTCTTCTGGAGAAGTCTCATTAACTAGTTAGTTGATGAGGATTTGAAAGGTCAGAAAAAATCCTTTCACCAAGAGTCCTTCTTATCCCCTTCACGACCTGCAGATCCTCTAAAACATTCATCATATGATTATAGGAGCGTCATACCTGACTTCGGGGGTCGGAGTCGAAGTCAAGATCGTACCAGTCCGAACAACCCTTGGGTTTTGATATAATTAGAATCTAGTCCGCAGGTAGGCTTGTGCTCGGCTTATGATTTTGACTAGCAACCGCTATTAAAAGAATCTGCTCCGCCGTGTAGTCCAATCGGGATCTTTGACTCTTGGCTTATATATTCAAAGAAAATCCCAACCCTTTCATTGCATTGAGCCCCTGGGAGGACCTTCATTTTTACACATTCAAAGAAAAGTCGCCCCCCGAATCGAAGGACACTTTAAAGTACACGACAGTCTGGCTCTTTTTTCTTTCGCTTCGTCTTGATCAAAAGTAACGAATAAGAGTTCCACATTCTTACTTAAAGTCTATTTAGAGTTCGCGGAAAAGAGGCACTCGGGGATATTCACTGCCTGTCATTTTGTGTGGTATAGCCAAATTCCCTTTGTCTTCGAATTTTGAAGAGAGCCGTTTCCTTGATATAACCCGAATTAGCTTGCTTTTTGCCGACCTTTAATGCCTTCGATTAGAACTTTCGGGGAATCGAAAGTGTGGCGTAGGTCAAATGTTGCTTAACATTTTACGAACCTTTCTTCTCCACAGAGTCTACAATGATGAAGTGATCGGAAAGTTTCTGCTAGAATGACTGGGGCAGGGTTTACTGTATGTTCCACTTGGGCTTTTCAGGACAAATGGTAATGAATCAACTCTTGGCAATCCGCTTCTGTCAAAGTAAGCGGTGTGGGAAGACTAGCAATTGATTCAGTATTCGGTGGTACAGCTCTCGTAGCCGGTCTTGAATAACCAGTGTAGGCAATAACCGGTGTTTCTGTTCTTGTTATCGGAAGAAAAGTATTAGTTGAATAACCGTTGTTGTTGCGTCTTAGAGTGTTTGCAAGGTAACTAGAAATATCTTAGCATAAGAGAAGACAGATCGGATCGTAGTCGGGCTCTAAATCAAAGTCGGGGAGACTTCGTAACTTTCTTTTTTAAAGTCAAAGCGGAAAACTTTGAAATCCGTTCATTCCTAAGTTCCGTCGCTACCTGGAGAGCTAACAGCAGCTGATGAAATGGAAAGTGCCAGGCTAAAGGCAAAGAGCATATTCCTGCGAACCTTCGCGGAGATTAGCCACAGTTGAACAGCTTTTTCAACAAGAAAGAAGAGAGAGCTCCCGTGAAAGCCTAAGCCTAGAGAGGAAGAAGCGAAGAGGTGAGGTTTGGATTTGGATTGGTCTCTTAGGTTGTTCCTTCGGTCCTCTTTCTCGAATCAACCGTAGAGCTAGGATTGGAAAGAGGGGGAATTAGGCTGCTGGTAGGTGGGAGAATAGGCTTTTGCTCTTTTAGATTGAAAAGGAACCGACACGTAGTAGTCCGGTCCGTAAATTCCAGCCTTTATTAAGCCGCTGAAAGGCTCTTCAAGACCACATACGCTGGGGAAAATAATCAACATTATAGGCAAGATTGAAATGCAATCCATTCCACTTTAGTATCCTGACCTGAAGGTGATCACCGGAACGATGACACTGAGCGAGAAAACCCTTTTTTAGGGAAACCTAGCTTTCTCTAACAAACTTATTTCATAACTTTGATAGAGGAATCATTCGAAAGTTCGGATGGATGGAGCCTTAGCCTTTCACTAATAGACAGAAGTGACATAGTTGCTCTACGAAGAGCAGGCAATATTCTTTTCGGACTAAGCCCACTAGTTAAGATATGCACAGCTGCTAAAGCAACTGCCAATTCCCAGAAGAAAGAAGCCTAACCTATTATAGAGGCCCTCCACTCTGCTAGCTGTGCCCACTAGATTAATAAAGTAGAGTTCCGCCTGTCTTTTCTTTTGATGTAGGCTTCCACAGGTTCCACTCTCATCCTTTATTCTCTTGATACTGATATTGATAGTCTTCCTTGCCCTTCTTTCTGTGAGTGTAGCGTGGAAGTCTTTGATATTGTGGTCCCCATCCTTTTCTGTATCCGTTCAACTCATCCAATTTGATAATATACTCTTCTGCTCTGCGAGCCTTTCATTGAACTGGAAAAAGGATAGCTGGGATTGAATGGCGTCTAGTTCTTCTATGGCCTTTCTTATTCTTTTATCAACCTTCAACTTTTGAATTCAAGGCTTTTAGCGCAACTTTGACAAATCGAAGCTTCTGGGCGGGTTCCCTTAAAAGGTTGCCAGGGAAATATTTTGAGGAGGTTTTCTTGCTGGGGTTTCGGCCGGTTTTACCTACTATTGGATTTGAACCAATGACTCTCGCCGTATGAAAGCGATACTCTAACCGCTGAGTCAAGTAGGTCAAGCTGAGTCAAGTCAGAGAAAATAGACCCCTAAAGGAGGACCTATTGAATAAGTCTCCAATCAATCGTAGGCGGGTGAGCGACTTCTTTTCTTTCTTTTTTGAGCTCTCACCTTTAGCCGATCTTATTCAATGGATTGTGACTTTCTCAGCTTTAGTTTTCTATCGAATTTCCATTTGGGCTCATTGGACTCTTTTATCTAAGCTTGAGCCCGAAGCGAGTGAAACTCGTCCTTCATTTCATACCTCAGTCCGGTGCCTATGAAAAAACCCATGACCCTTCGATTGAAAGAAAGATCTCCGCTCTCCTTCTTTCGAAGTTGTAAACTGGTCGAGTCAGCTTCGTTGCTATTAGTAGTCTCAAAGTCAATAAGGTATTCAATATCGACGAAATTCGATTAGGAATCTTTTGGGAAAAAGGCCCTTTCTAGAGGTTGTCAATTTACGAATTAGTGATCCAACTGGGCATCTTACATATGAATTCGTGCTCCAAGTATGGTAGTAACCCTGTCTCCATAAAATAAAGGAAGAAGAAGCCAAGACTAAGAGCTTGCTGTCAGCTTCTAGTCTCTATTCCTATCCGAGTCCCTTTTTCAGGGATAACCTACCTCTTCCGTGGTACCCACCTCCAAACAACTCCTAATTCCCCTAAGTCAATCTGTCAATCTCGAGACAATTCTCGCCTAACTCAGTGTACTTTTTAGCCGGGAATTCGCCCGAGAGCACCTTCTACTGCATCAAGTACTGGATAGGATGACACCCAACATACCAGAAACGGATGATCTGATTCCATTCAATTGGCTTCAATAGCAGTTGATTTTGGGCAGGAATCTGCAGGTACTTTTTCTAAGTAAGAGATTTTGCATTTTTTGCAAACAAGTCTTTAGAATACCTTTTCCTTTGTACAGCTTTCCTTGCTCGAATATGAGGAAAGGAGAGATTTAAGTAGCTAAAGCTAAGGCTTTCTGCTATTCAACCTTGTAAGCAATGTAGAGTTCGTAAGGACTAGTAAGAAAGGAATGCCATTGATTCCGTTGGAGGACTGCGTTTTGCGCCCTTTCTTTATCTATTTTATCACTTTCATTCTGGAGGACATTTTCATTTCCATCCACCAGCTCTATCGCTTTAGATATTATCTACTATAAGAGTTGGAAAGCCTTGGCTAAGAAGAATTGAAGTTTTGCACATATCCGCGGGTTCTTCAATTTGCTTTCTCCCTCATAGAGGAAATAGGTATACTATATTCATCCGCTTATTGGGACTCCTTCGTTTGACCTATGCATTCTGTTATCATTTCCAGTTGGACAACCCATGTTTACAATTTGAGGAAGAAACGAACTCTTTCCATTTCATTTTTTTTTTAGGAAAGCAAGTCCCTTCACTTCTTTAGGGGCTTGGAGCAGATGAAGCCTTCTTCGGTCCGCTTTGGCTCCTGATCTTGAGCTCGCTGGCCTCAGACCTGGCTTCTTCTTATGATGTAGTTGTAGAGGAACCAGCCACTACACTAGAGATTTGAACATAAATGGACTTTCCCTGGGATTTATTTACTAAAGGGTAGTTCTTTGAGTCAGTGGATGTTACAACGCATCAATCAGATTCTGACCTGAAAAGAAATGTGATCCTCGAAGCAATGAAAGAGCATCAGTCCCATCGCCGACTTTTATTTCCCCTTAATCCCGTTCTTTGATTCAGATTTGGAAAGGGGAATTGCAACTGAAAGATTCGCTCATGCATTTCCTTCAGGCAGGAATAGTGAGTTAGTCAATGCCACACAACTCTTTGAATTTGCTGCAAGGACAGGGGCAAGGGAGTCGAAGAAAGCAAATAGGTTCTCTATCGCAACTCTGCTCTTTACTTTAGATAAAGAGGATTCTGCGCGGAAAGACAGATCAGCTTCTCAACGTTCTCTTCCAGCTATCAAGGAGACGAAAAGCTATGTGAAGTAAAATCAACGTTCAAAGTCATGTGTGATTAGGGAATGAATGTAGAGTGAGAAAGTTTCGCTAAGGCGCCGTCTAACTTGAGCTCTCTCCCTATGTATGGTCGATATCTTCCCTCTGAAAATGCTGTTCGGGCGTCAAGTGGGAATTCTTTCAAGTCAAGTTCACTTACCGCTTCCACTCTCTCTTCTCTCTTCTGTCGATGCAGCTCACTCCGGGGCAAGTCAACGAATAGATGGCCTGCTTTCTCACTTTCATTTGACTTATTCGATACTGCTGAAAGGAACGAACCGAACCTGACCTGCACCTTATTTTCCTAAGCAAACTCCCATTGGCTGGCGAGTGATTTTTATACCATTTAGCTCGCTTGGCCTCCAAAAAAGGGAATTGGAAAGAAATCTCTTATCTCTTATCTCCCTAGTTCTACCTTTCTTATCATTTGCAGAGAGCTAGCTTATTAGCAAAGAAAAGTCACGGGAGATAAACAATGATTGAAATGATCAGCCAAAGAGAGACCTCCTGAGCTGTTGCAAGTCCAAATACATATCCAATAGTTTCTTCAGAGAGAGTACAAAAAATCCAGGACTTTCAGAGTTGATCGGTGCCAGGCATCATAGTCTGGGAATCTCCTCTTCTGCATGGCTAAAGGTGAGGTTGCTGTATTTGGTCCACCAGAATTTACTGGCCGATTTAAGCCTAGTGGAAAGGGAGGGATATATAAATAATCCAATGGTTCCTTCTCTTAGCGTCAGTGAACCAAGTTCAGTGATCTAATCAGCCACGAAAAGTAAGAAAAAAGGAACTTTTGAGCTCGTCAACCACTTCGGTGAAGGAATGGGAATAGACCCGATCTGGTTGTTGTTACAGTGTTCCCTCTTAGATGGAGCCTCAACAGCAGCTAGGTCTAGAGGGAAGTTGTGAGCATTACGTTCATACATAACTTCCATACCAAAGTTAGCACGGTTAATAATATCA